GACTTGTCAATCAATTCATAACCTTTCGAGCACAACCCATATATATTCGAACTCCCTTTACTTGTAGGAGTACATCTTGGATCTGTCAATTTTGTTATGGCCGGAGTCCTACTCACGGTGACCTGGTCGAATTGGGAGAAGCTGTGGGTATTATTGCAGGTCAATCTATTGGAGAACCCGGCACCCAATTAACATTAAGAACCTTTCATACTGGCGGAGTATTCACAGGGGGTACTGCAGAACATGTACGAGCCCCTTCTACTGGAAAAATAAAATTCAATGAGGATTTGGTTCATCCGACACGTACACGTCACGGGCATCCTGCTTTTCTATGTTCTATAGACTTGTATGTAACTATTGAAAGTGAGGATATTCTACATAATGTGAATATTCCACCCAAAAGTTTTCTTTTAGTTCAAAATGATCAATATGTAGAATCAGAACAAGTGATTGCTGAGATTCGCGCAGGAACATCCACTTTGAATTTTAAAGAGAAGGTTCGAAAACATATTTATTCTGATTCAGAGGGAGAAATGCACTGGAATACCGACGTGTATCATGCACCTGAATTTACATATGGAAATGTTCACCTCTTACCAAAAACAAGTCATTTATGGATATTATTAGGAGAGCCGCACAGATCTGATCTAGTCTCCCTTTCGATCCACAAGGATCAAGATCAAACGAACGCTCGTTCTTTTTCTGTCAAGAAAAGATCTATTTCTAACCTTTCAGTAACTAATGATCAAGTGAGACACAAATTCTTTAGTTCGGATTTTTTTGGTAAAAAAGAACAAAAACGCCCCGATTATTCAGAACTTAATCGAATTGTTCGTTGTAATCTCAGATATCCGACCATTCTATACGCCGATTATGATTTATTGGCAAAGAGACGAAGAAAAAGATTCATTATTCCACTCCAATCAATTCAAGAACGCGAGAACGAACTAATGCCCCTTTCGGGTATCTCGATCGAAATACCCATAAATGGTATTTTTCTTAGAAATAGTATTCTTGCTTTTTTCGACGATCCTCGATACAGAAGAAAGAGTTCGGGAATTACTAAATACGGCACTATAGAAGTCTATCCAATCGCCAAAAAAGAGGATTTGATTGAGTATCGAGGGGTCAAGGAATTTAGGCCAAAATACCAAATAAAAGTGGATCGGTTCTTTTTCATTCCCGAGGAAGTGCATATCTTACCTGGATCTTCTTCCATAATGGTACGGAACAATAGTATTATTGGGATAGATACACAAATAGCTTTAACTACAAGAAGCCGAGTAGGCGGATTGGTTCGAGTGGAGATAAAAAAAAAAAGAATTGAACTAAAAATATTTTCTGGAGATATCCATTTTCCTGGAGAGACAGATAAGATATCTCGACATAGTGGTGTCTTGATACCACCAGGAACGGGAAAAACAAATTCGAAAGAATACAAAAAAAGTAAAAACTGGATCTATGTCCAACGGATCACACCTACCAAGAAAAAGTATTTTGTTTTGGTTCGACCTGTAGTCACATATGAAATAACAGACGGTATAAATTTAGTAAGACTTTTCCCCCCGGATCTGTTGCAGGAAATGGATAATGTGCAACTTCGAGTTGTCAATTATATCCTTTATGGAAATGGCAAACCAATTCGGGAAATTTATGACAAAAGTATTCAATTAGTTAGGACTTGTTTAGTATTAAATTGTACCCAAGACAAAAAAAGTTCTTATATCGAAGAGACCCATACTTCCTTTGTTGAAATAAGGCTAAATGGTTTGATTCGAGATTTTATAAAAATAGATTTAGTGAAATCCCCTATTTCGTATACCGCAAAAAGGAATGATCCTTCGGGTTCAGGATTTATCTCTGAGAATGGATCAGATTGCAACAATATCAATCCGTTTTCTTCCAGTTTTTTCTACTATTCCAACGCAAGGATTAAAGAATCCCTTAATCAAAACCAAGGAACTATTCATACATTGTTGAATAGAAATAAGGAATACCAATCTTTGATAATTTTGTCATCCTCCAATTGTTTTCGAATGGGCCCATTCAACGATGTAAAATATCACAATGTGATAAAAGAATCAATTAAAAAAGATCCCCCAATTCCAATTAGGAATTTCTTAGGCCCTTTAGGAACAGCCCTTCAAACCGTGAATTTTTATTCATTTTCCTATTTAATAACTTATAATCAGATCTTGGTAACTAACTATTTGCAACTTGACAACTTAAAACAGACCTTTGAAGTACTTAAATATTTTTTAATGGATGAAATTGGTCAAATTTATAATTCTGATTCATGCAGTAACATTATTTTAAATCCATTCAATTTAAATTGGTATTTTCTTCAGCACAATTATTGTGAAGAGGCGTCTACAATAATGAGTCTTGGGCAGTTTATTTGTGAAAATGTATGTATAGCCAAAAACGGACCACACCTCAAATCGGGTCAAGTTCTAATTGTTAAAAAGGATTCTGTAGTAATACGATCCGCTAAGCCTTA